AATAAAGTGCCTGAGCTAAAGGGTCATCTTGATAGGATGAATTACGTAATTCATATTACCTTTATTATTTCTTGTAGAATTAAACTACTCTTAAAACATCAAAAATTTTCGTGCATCGTACACTAAGAAATAAAAAGATAAGCTAATTAAGCTAATAGGTTCATACCCTTTTTATGAGAGTTCTAATCTCTCTCTTTTTAATTAAAATAAATCTATCAATGATACTTTTTACATCGAGATTAATTACAGGAACTTTAATTACAATTAGATCAAGATCATGATTATTAATATGAATCGGATTAGAAATAAATTTAATATCATTCATTCCATTAATGAATAATAATAAAACCCCTTACGAAAGAGAAGCATCTATAAAATATTTTATAGTTCAAGCCATAGCTTCAATAATACTATTGATATCTCTAATCATATCAGAATTTATTAATTTTGATAAACAATTTATTTATTTAGTATTTTTAACCTCAATATTCATTAAAATAGGAGCTGCTCCGTTTCATTTTTGATTTCCAGGAGTTATGCAAGGATTATCATGAATTAATTGTATGTTAATCATAACATGGCAAAAAATTGCCCCTATAATTATATCAAGATATATCTTAACCTCAGGTATAATAAGTAATATCATTATATTGACTAGTGTTATTGTAGGAGCAATTGGAGGATTTAATCAAACCTCAATCCGAAAAATCATAGCTTATTCATCAATTAGCCATATTGGATGGATAATTATAGCGATACTTATAAGATTAAATTATTGATTAATATACTTCCTATTTTATAGATTACTTAGTATTAGTGTAGTGTTGTTAATAAATAACAACTCATTATTCTATTTATCACAAATTTTTTCTCTTAAAATAAATAATAGATTAAAATTTACATTATTTCTAGCAATTTTATCTCTGGGAGGGCTCCCCCCATTCCTTGGATTTTTACCAAAATGATTAATTATTCAAAATTGTCTTTTATTTGAAAGGAACTTATTAATTATTGTGATAATTATGATAACTATAATTACGCTGTACTTTTACTTACGAATAACTTATAGTGCATTTACTATAAATAACATATCCACAATTTGAATAAATCAAAACAATAATAAATCAATTATATTTATATCAGTATTAATTTCAATAGCAGGAATTCCTTTAATTGTAGTAATTAATCTATATTAAGATCTTATGTTAAACAAACAAGTAGCCTTCAAAGCTTCCATTAAAAGTAATAATCTTTTAGGTCTTAGTTTATATAAACAACTTTAGAATTGCAGTCTAATATCATATTCTTTGACTATAAAACCTAGCAAGAGAGGGGTAATTCCTCGTAATTAGATTTACAATCTAATGTCTATTTCTCAACCATCTTACTTTATAATTAAAGGGTCATTAATTATAAAAGGATATAGGAATGCGACAATGATTGTTTTCTACAAATCATAAAGATATTGGAACCCTATATTTAATGTTTGGAGCATGAGCAGGAATAGTAGGGACTGCTTTAAGAATATTAATTCGAGTTGAACTAGGACAGCCTGGATCTCTGATTGGAGATGACCAAATTTATAATGTAGTAGTAACTGCACATGCCTTTGTAATGATTTTTTTTATAGTAATACCAATTATAATTGGTGGATTTGGAAATTGATTGGTACCATTAATATTAGGAGCACCAGATATAGCTTTCCCCCGATTAAATAATATAAGATTTTGACTTCTACCTCCCTCATTAACTTTACTTTTAGCAAGAAGCTTAGTAGAAAGAGGAGCGGGAACTGGATGAACAGTTTATCCTCCACTAGCAGGGGTAATTGCTCATGCTGGAGCGTCCGTTGACTTAACTATTTTTTCATTACACTTGGCAGGAGTATCCTCAATTTTAGGAGCAATTAATTTTATTACCACTACAATTAATATAAAGTCTCCTGGGATAAATATAGACCAACTACCTCTATTTGTCTGAGCTGTAGTTATTACTGCAGTATTACTTTTATTATCACTACCAGTATTAGCTGGTGCTATTACTATATTACTGACAGATCGTAACATCAATACATCATTTTTTGACCCTGCAGGAGGGGGAGACCCTATTCTATATCAACATTTATTTTGATTCTTTGGCCACCCCGAAGTGTACATTTTAATTTTACCAGGATTTGGTATAATTTCACATATTATTGCACAAGAAAGAGGTAAAAAGGAAACATTTGGAGTACTAGGTATAATTTATGCTATAATTGCAATTGGAATTCTAGGATTTGTAGTATGGGCCCACCATATATTTACTGTAGGTATAGATGTTGATACACGAGCTTATTTTACTTCAGCAACAATGGTAATTGCTGTACCCACAGGAATTAAAATTTTTAGTTGACTTGCCACATTACATGGTAGTCAATTAAGTTATAGTCCTTCCTTATTATGAGCATTAGGATTTGTATTTTTATTCACTGTAGGGGGTTTAACAGGAGTTGTTCTAGCAAATTCATCAATTGATATTGCTATACATGATACTTACTACGTAGTAGCCCACTTCCACTATGTTCTATCTATAGGAGCCGTTTTTGCAATTATAGGAGGATTAATTCACTGATTCCCACTATTTACAGGAACATCTATAAATAGCCAAATATTAAAGGTACAGTTCCTAACAATGTTTATTGGAGTAAACTTAACATTTTTCCCACAACATTTCTTAGGATTAGCTGGAATACCTCGACGATACTCAGACTATCCTGATTCATATACAGCATGAAATATTGTTTCTACTTTAGGAAGATCAATTTCTATAATAGGAGTAATCATATTACTATTTATTATTTGAGAGGCATTAGCTTCTCAACGACAAGTATTAGCAACAAATTCTATAAATACTTCAATTGAATGATATCAAAAAACACCACCAACTGAACATAGTTATTCAGAATTACCACTAATAATTAAGTTTTAATGTGGCAGAAAAGTGCTATGGATTTAAGCTCCATCCATGGGGGCTATTCCTCCCATTAAAAATGGCAACATGAGCACAAGTAAGATTTCAAGAAGCCGCATCACCAATAATAGAACAAATAGTTTATTTTCATGATCACACCATGATAATTTTGCTTATTATTACAGTAATAGTAGGATATGTTATACTATCAATATGTTGAAATAAGCAATTAAACCGAAATTTATTAGATGGACAAAAAATCGAAACAGCATGAACAGTATTACCAGTATTTGTATTAATTATAATTGCTATACCATCTTTACGATTATTATACTTAATAGATGAAGTTAGAGAACCCTCTATTACTATAAAAACTGTTGGACATCAATGATACTGAAGATATGAATATTCAGATTTTAATCATATCGAGTTTGATTCCTATATAGTGCCAGAAAGAGATTTAGAAAAAGGTATATTTCGATTATTAGAAGTTGATAATCGAGTAGTTTTACCGATACAAGCACAAGTACGTATTTTAGTTACAGCAGCAGATGTATTACATTCATGAACAGTACCTTCTCTAGGAGTTAAGGTAGATGCAACACCAGGACGAATTAACCAAACAAGTTTTTTCATAAATCGTCCTGGATTATTTTATGGGCAGTGCTCTGAAATTTGTGGTGCAAATCATAGATTTATACCTATTACCATTGAAAGAGTAAAAACTAAGACATTCATTGATTGAATTCAAAAAATAAGAGAAGCTTCATTAGGTGACTGAAAGTAAGTAATGGTCTCTTAAACCACATGATAGTAAAGTAACGAAATACTCCTAATGAAAAGAATTAGTTAAACAATAACGTTAGAATGTCAAACTAAAATTACTAAAGATTTAGTATTCTTTGATTCCTCAAATAGCTCCAATAAGATGATTGACCCTATTTTTATTATTTACATTATCTTTAATTATTATAATAAGAATTAATTACTATTTATTTATTCCTAAAATACAAAGTATAGATCAAGATAAAAATTTCGCCAAAAAAACAATAAATTGAAAATGATAACAAACCTATTTTCAGTATTTGACCCTACATCATCAGTATTTAACTCTTCAATAAATTGAATATCAACAATTCTAGGTATAATATTATTACCCATAATATACTGAGTTGTACCTAGACGAATAATTATAATATGAAGTAATATTACGACTACATTACACAAAGAATTTAAAACATTATTAGGAATTCAAGGGTATAACGGAAGTACATTTATTTTCATTTCTGTATTTTCATTAATTTTATTTAACAATTTCATAGGCCTATTCCCTTACATTTTTACAAGTTCTAGACACTTATCATTTACATTAACATTAGCCTTACCATTATGATTAAGATTCATAATTTATGGATGAATTAATCACACCCAACATATATTTGCTCACCTTGTACCACAAGGTACTCCTCCAGTATTAATACCATTTATAGTTTTGATTGAAACTATCAGAAACATAATTCGACCAGGAACCCTAGCAGTACGATTAGCTGCCAATATAATTGCAGGCCATTTATTAATGACCTTATTGGGAAACACGGGTCCTTCAATTACATATTCAATTTTATCCCTTCTTCTAATTACACAAATTGCATTATTAGTTTTAGAATCAGCAGTAGCAATTATTCAATCCTACGTTTTTGCAGTATTAAGTACACTATACTCTAGAGAAGTAAATTAATGTCAACACACCAAAATCACCCTTACCATTTAGTAGACCAAAGACCTTGACCTTTAACAGGAGCTATCGGAGCAATAGCAATAGTAACAGGATTAGTAAAATGATTTCATATATATAGAACACAATTAATATTAATTGGAACTACATTAGTAGTTTTAACTATATATCAATGATGACGTGATATTTCACGAGAAGGAACAATACAAGGATTACATACTCATCCAGTAGTAATTGGACTACGATGAGGGATAATTTTATTTATTACATCAGAAGTATTATTCTTTTTTTCATTCTTTTGAGCATACTTTCACAGAAGACTATCCCCTGCAGTAGAATTAGGAAGAATTTGACCTCCAAAAGGAATTTCTCCTTTTGACCCTATATCAATTCCAATATTAAATACATCAATCCTATTAGCATCAGGGGTTACAGTAACTTGAGCCCATCATGGATTAATAGAAAATAACCACTCACAAGCAATACAAGGACTATTTTTCACTGTACTTTTAGGAATTTATTTTACAATCTTACAAGCTTATGAATATATTGAAGCCCCATTCACAATTGCAGACTCAGTTTATGGCTCTACATTTTTTGTAGCAACAGGATTTCATGGGTTACATGTAATTATTGGTACAACATTCCTATTAATTTGCTTAGTACGACATTATATAAAGCACTTTTCGTCAGGCCATCACTTTGGATTTGAAGCTGCAGCCTGATATTGACATTTTGTAGATGTAGTATGATTATTCCTTTATATTTCAATTTACTGATGAGGTAGATATTTATTTAGTATATTTAGTATATTTGACTTCCAATCAGAAGGACTGAAAAAATCAGAATAAATATTGAATTCCATAGTAATTATAAGTATTGTATTAATATTATTAAGAACAGTAGTAATGTCTATTGCATCCATTCTATCAAAAAAATCAATTGTAGACCGAGAAAAAAGAACCCCTTTTGAATGTGGGTTTGATCCTTTTTACGTAGCACGTATTCCATTCTCACTTAAGTTTTTCTTAATTGCGGTTATCTTCTTAATTTTTGATGTAGAAATTGCTATTATTTTACCAGTAATAATAGTAATAAATAATTCACTACCAGATACGTGGTCAATTACATTCTCGATTTTCATCGTAATCTTATTAGTAGGACTATACTATGAGTGGTACCAAGGGGCTCTTGAATGATCAAACTAGGATGGTAGTTAATTATAACATTTGATTTGCATTCAGAAAGTATTGAAATATTTCAATCCATCTTAAATGGAAAGTGAAATATTACAATCAGTTTCGACCTGAAAATTGGCATAATTATGCCTCCATTTAATTTAACTGAAGCCAAAAAGAGGCATATCACTGTTAATGATAAAACTGAATATACAATTCCAGTTAAGAGAATAGACTAGAAGTAAGAGTAAGCTGCTAACTTAACTCTTTAGCGGTTTAATTCCGTTAATATTCTTAAGTTTATGTAGTTTAGTCAAAACATTACATTTTCAATGTAAAAAGAAAAGGTTTCTTTTCATAAATATTTGAAAGTATAAATACTATAATTACAGCTTCAATGTAATGCTTTAAACTTAAGCTATCCAAACATAACAAAATTAAAATAATTAATAAAAAAATCAAAAAAGATAACAAATAAATCTTAACTAAATTCAATTGAAAGAGCTGAATTATAACTGAATTTTGACGAAAAAAACGAAATATACCCTGCCCACCAAAAAATTCACACCATCCCTGATCAAAGGTCTTGATTAACCCACTACCAAGATTTAAAAAAGCTGGGGATACTCCGCGAGTTCTAATATAAGGTATAAACCACATTCTACCAGCAAAAAATGTAAATAAAAGTCAATTTATTGTTAACGAATTTTCATTATAAGAGATTAAAGTCAAAGTATAACCCATAAAAGCCCCTACCAAAGTTACTGATAAAGCTAAAGTTTTTAAAAAAAAAGGTAAACAAATTATATGAGGAGTAGGAAAAATAATTCAAGAAATCATTCTACCACCAAAAACACCTATAAAAACTATTCCTAATATACCCTTTAATATATTTCATCTTTCATCACTAATACTACTAGCGGGAGGTAAATTAACTGGACTAATTATCGTAAAATAAATCAGACGAGTAGTATAGCATGCAGTTAACCCAGTAGAAAAAAAGAAAAAGAAAAAAGATAACAAATTAACAGAAGAAAAACATCTAACTTCCAAAATTAAATCCTTAGAATAAAAACCAGCCAAAAAAGGCATTCCACATAAAGCAAGGTTAGAAACGCAAAAACAAGCCGAAGTTAAAGGAAGATAGTTAATTAATCCTCCCATACCACGAATATCTTGACAATCTATTAAGTTATGAATTATTACACCAGCACACATAAATAATAAAGCCTTGAAAAGAGCATGAGTTAATAGATGAAAAAAAGCCAAATTATAATAACCCATAGCTAAAATTCTCATTATTAAACCTAATTGTCTAAGAGTAGAAAGAGCAATAATTTTTTTTAAATCAAATTCAAAATTAGCTCCTAATCCAGATATAAATATAGTTATCCCTCCAATTAATAATAAATAAGAACAGAAACCTGTATTTATAATTAAAGCATTAAACCGAATTATTAAATAAACCCCCGCAGTTACAAGAGTAGAAGAATGGACCAAAGAAGAAACAGGAGTAGGAGCTGCTATAGCAGCAGGTAACCAAGAAGAGAAGGGAATCTGAGCACTTTTAGTCATGGCAGCAATTATTATTAAAAAAGCAATTATTTTTGCTTCGAGAAGCTCAGAAAATAAATCAACGTAAAAAATATAATTTCAAGAACCAAAATTTAATATTCAAGAAATAGAAATTAAAAAAGCTACATCCCCTAAACGATTAGATAAAACAGTTAATATTCCAGCACTATAAGACTTAAAATTCTGATAATAAATAACTAATAAATAAGAAATTAACCCAAGACCATCCCAACCTAACAGAATCGAAATTATATTAGGACTAATAATTAAAAGTATTATAGACATTACGAATATAATAACTAATAAAATAAAACGCACAATAAATAAATCTCCTTCCATATAGTCATTACTATAAAAAATAACTATTGAAGAAATAAATAATACAAGTCCCATAAATATTAAAGATATTCAATCAAAAAGGAAAGTTATAACTACATTAGAAGAATTTAATATTAGAACCTCTCATTCAATAAAGTAACATATATTGAAAACACAAAAATAAATTCCTGTAAAAAAAAAAGAAAGTCTAAAGCTAATTAAAACAAAAAAGGAAATTTTACAAATATTAGAACGCCAATTAATTACCTAAGGTATAAAAAATACTTCTATGACACCACAAATCATTATTTTAGAATAAACTACTTAAGATAAAATAAATTAAAAAAGTTATTCACATTTAAAATCAACAAATTCAAAGGAATTCAATGTAAAAACAAAAGTAAGTATTCACGCAAATACCCAGAATCAATACTATATAAACAAGAAAAAATCATTCCATGTTGAGAATAAGAATATAAATAGAGAGTATATGCCGCACTAAAAAAAGATAAGAAAGCTAACCCAAATATTAAAATTCATCTTCATCTAACAAGACTATTAAATAATCTAATTTCTCCAAGCAAATTCAATGTAGGAGGGGCTGCTATGTTAGAAGATCTTAATAAAAACCACCAAAGAGTTATACTAGGTATAAGATTTATTATTCCCTTGTTTAAAAATAAACTTCGTCTACCAACACGCTCATAAGAAATATTAGCAAGACAAAATATACCAGAAGAACAGAGACCATGTGCAATCATCAGGGTATATGAACCACTCAACCCCCAATAACTTATTGTTATTAAACCTCCAATTACAATTCCCATATGAGCAACAGAAGAATAAGCAATTAAAGATTTTAAATCAACTTGACGTAAACAGATTAAACTAACTAAAACACCCCCAATAATTCTAATAGAAACAAATAAAAAATTAAAAGTTACTCCCAAATAATAAATAAGAGAAAAAACACGAATTAATCCATAACCTCCCAACTTTAGTAATACTCCTGCCAAAATTATAGAACCAGCTACGGGGGCCTCAACATGTGCCTTTGGCAGTCAAAGATGAAAAATAAATATGGGTATTTTAACTAAAAAAGCAAGAATTATAGAAATATAAACATAAAACCCAAAATCCATGTCAAAAAAAGAAAAAAATATTAAAATATTTAAGGTATTTCTAGTGTAATAAAAATTAAAAATCGAAGCCAACAAAGGAAGAGAAGCAAACAAGGTATAGAATAATAAATAAATACCAGCCTGTATACGTTCAGGCTGATATCCCCAACCAAGAATGAGGAAAAAAGTAGGGATAAGGGATCTTTCAAAAAAAAGATAAAATATAAATAAACTATTTCTCATAAAAGAAAGAACCAAAAACAACAACAAAAATAAATTTATTAATAGAAACATATTTAAATTATTTTTCTTAAAGTAGAACCCAGTTCTAGCAAGAATTATTAAACAACAAATTCAAAATCTAAGTAAAATTAACCCATAAGATAAAATGTCCTGACTAAAATAATAACTTATACCACTACAATGGAAAGGCATATGACCAAATAAAAAAAAGGATATAAATAATAATAATAAAAAGGAAAAAAAAGTTCAATAATTAATAAAAAAGCAAGTGGGGGTCATAAAAAAGATAAAAAATAAAAATTTTAACATTGAAGAATATTAAGATTTACAAACTGATCTCTACCATGACTACGAATTATTGATACTAAAATAGAGAGACCAAGAGCCCCTTCACAAACTCTAAAAGTAAGAAAATATATTAAAAAATATAAATCCATAAAATTAAAAATCAAAAGAAAGAATATATAAAAAAATATTGATAAAACCATGAATTCTAATCTAAGTAAAGTGGACAATAAATGTTTACGTTTACTTACAAAAGAAAATAAACCACAGAAAAAGAAAAAGAAAAAAATAACCTTATAAAGAATTAACATTAGTTAAAGTAGTTTATTAAAACATTGGTCTTGTAAACCAAAATTGAGGATTAATTTCTCCTTGAACAACCCCCCCCCCAATCAGAGGTAAATAATTATATCCATCATTAGTCTCCAAAACTAATATTTTACATTTAAACTAACCTCTGACATCAGACAATTAATATTTTTATTTTTAAGTATATCAAATAGAACTATTTTTATGTTAATAAAACACCCTATATCCATAGGAATCACCTTATTAGTTCAAACAGTATTTATTTGTTTAGTTACAAATAATATATCACAAAACGCATGATTTTCTTATATTTTATTTTTGGTATTCTTAGGAGGAATACTCGTTTTATTTATTTATATAACGAGAGTGGCCTCAAACGAAATATTTATAAAAAATAAAATATCATCATTTATTGCTTTATTGATATTAAATATATTATTTTTTATAATATTTATATTAATTGATCCTATGTTATTAAGTAATAACTCTGAAGAAAATATAATAATTTATGATAGAGGAAAATACAATAGAACAAGACTAATAATAAGATTATTTAATTACCCTAATAACATATTAACCTTATTTATAGTAATTTATTTATTTTTAACATTAATTGTTGTTGTGAAAATTACAGAATCTCATCACGGCCCCTTACGAACAACAGACTAATGAATAAACCAATACGATTAATACATCCATTATTTAAAATTGGGAATAGCGCTTTGGTAGATTTACCAACTCCTTCAAATATTTCTATTTGATGAAATTTTGGGTCATTACTAGGCTTATGTTTAATTCTACAGATTGCCACAGGTCTATTTTTAGCCATACATTATACTGCGAATATTGATATAGCATTTTATAGTGTAAATCATATCTGTCGAGATGTTAATTATGGCTGATTACTACGAACGTTACATGCCAACGGAGCTTCATTTTTCTTTATTTGTATCTATTTACATATTGGACGTAATATTTATTATGGGTCATATAAGTATATCCACACATGATCAGTAGGAGTAATTATCCTATTTTTAGTTATAGGAACAGCTTTTATGGGGTATGTATTACCATGAGGGCAAATATCTTTCTGAGGGGCGACTGTTATTACCAATTTATTATCTGCAATTCCTTATTTAGGAACAATATTAGTACAATGAGTGTGAGGAGGGTTTGCAGTAGATAATGCTACATTAACACGATTTTTCACATTTCATTTTGTTTTACCTTTTATTGTAGCAGCGGCTACAATAGTACATTTACTTTTTTTACATCAAACAGGATCAAATAACCCAATAGGATTAAACAGAGATAGAGATAAAATCCCATTTCATCCATATTTCTCATGGAAGGACGTAGTAGGATTTATAGTATTAATTATATCTTTAGTCCTTTTATCTTTAGTTAATCCTTATATATTAGGAGATCCTGATAATTTCATTCCAGCTAATCCTCTAGTTACTCCAGTACATATTCAACCCGAATGATATTTTCTATTTGCTTATGCGATTTTGCGTTCTATTCCAAACAAGTTGGGAGGAGTAATTGCATTAGTTATGTCTATTGCAATTTTATTTATTATGCCTTTATATCAAAGTAAATTTCGAGGCCTACAGTTTTATCCAATTAATCAAATATTATATTGATCAATAGTAAGTACTGTAGTACTATTAACATGAATTGGAGCTCGACCAGTGGAAGACCCTTATATCCTTACAGGGCAAGTATTAACTGTAGTATATTTTTCATTTTACATTCTACACCCTATAATTATGAAAATTTGAGATAACCTTATGAATTAAACTAATAAGCTTTAAGAAGCATATGTTTTGAAAGCATAAGATAAAGGAAAACTCTTTATTAGTTTTATACTACTTTTTATACATTAAATTAATAAGGATAAAATAAAAATTTTTAATCCTATAAAAAAAATTAAATAATTTAGAGATACTGGTAAAAAACTTTTTCAAGCCAAATACATTAATTTATCGTAACGATAACGTGGTAAAGTACCACGAACCCAAATAAAGCAAAAAGAAATTAAAGTAACTTCGAAAAAAAATAAAACAGAATTAACTGAACACCCTATAAAAATTACCACAAATAGTATTCTCATAAATAAAATACTAGCATATTCAGATATAAAAATTAATGCAAATCCTCCTCTTCTATATTCAATATTAAACCCAGAAACAAGTTCTGATTCACCTTCAGCAAAATCAAATGGAGTACGATTTGTTTCAGCTAAACAAGAAGCAAACCAAATAATTATTAAAGGAAAACATAAGAAAGAAAATCAAATATAGTCCTGATAAATATAAAAACTAGATAAAGAATAACCTTCACATAAAAAAATAAAGGATATCAAAATTAAAGCTAATCTTACTTCATAAGAAATAGTTTGAGCAACAGCACGTAGACCTCCCAATAAAGCATAAACAGAATTTGAAGATCATCCCGCAATTATAACAGTATAAACACCTAAACTTGTACAACAAAGAAAAAATAATAGGCCAAAGTTGAAACTAAAAAGACCAAAATAAAAAGGTATAGTTATCCAACAAAACAACGAAATAAATAAACTAAAAATAGGAGAAAAATAATAAGGTAAATAATTAGAACTCATTGGGAAAGTCTGTTCCTTATTAAACAGTTTTACAGCATCAGAAAAAGGTTGTAAAATACCACAATAACCCACTTTGTTCGGCCCCTTACGAATTTGTATATAACCAAGAACCTTCCGTTCTAATAATGTTAAAAAAGCAACTCCCACCAAAACACAAATAACTAACAAAATACCCCCTAAAAATCTTAAGATAACATCATTTAAATACAAGTACTATTTGTAGGAAATTAACCTACATAGATGAATTCTAAATCCATAGCACTTTTCTGCCAAAATAGTAATAAAATTCAAAACATAAAAAATATTTTTCAATTATGGTCCTTTCGTACTAATAACTGATATTAAATTGGGGATAGAAACCGACCTGGCTTAAACCGGTCTGAACTCAGATCATGTAAGAATTTAAAGGTCGAACAGACCTATTAATTAAGCTACTGCACCTAATTATTATCTTAATCCAACATCGAGGTCGCAACCCTTCCCGTAAATATGAACTCTGAGGGAAGATTACGCTGTTATCCCTAAGGTAACTTAATCTAATGATCAAAAATTTTGGATCCAAAAATCATATATTAATGTTAATATTATAATAAAAGTTAAATATATATTTATTGTCACCCCAACAAAACAATATTTTTAATATAAATAAATAATTTAACTAAGTAAATAGAAAAAAAATAATTGTCAAGCTCTATAGGGTCTTCTCGTCCACCAACTAAATTTAAGTCTTTTGACTCAAAAGATAAATTCAAGATTGCAATTGAGACAGTCAATTTCTCGTTAAACCTTTCATTCCAGCCTCCTATTAAAAGACTAATGATTATGCTACCTTTGCACGGTCAATATACCGCGGCCGTTGAAATTATCACTGGGCAGGCCAGACCTATTAAATAATACAATAGGACATGTTTTTGATAAACAGGCGGAAATTTAATTTGCCGAGTTCCTTAATTACAATATAAATTTTTTAAAAAAACAACAACAAAATTATACTAATTTAATCATTATTTCAATTAAAATAAAGTTAAATAAATAATTTTAATAAATGACTAAAAAGAGAAAAAATTAAATAATTATAAATTAAACTATAACGTAATTTTAAAGATGGTTGATTTTAGTCCTACTAAATTTATAAAATTAAGGTAATTATAGTAAAAAATAGAGCTTATCCCCTATTAGTTTTAACCCAAAAAATAAATTATCAAAAAGAAAAAAGTAATTTTTGGGGCTAAATTTAATTTATTTCTTAAAAAACTAGATACAATTATAAACGAATAGAATTTCTCCACTAAAAAATATTAAAGATAATTATATTACAGTAAACTTATTAAATTTTTAGCTCTTATAAAATCGAGAAAACAAAATAACTTAAATAATTAGATCAACCCTGATACAAAAGGTACTATAAATAAAATATACTTTCTCAAAAATTTATTTTCAAAATATTTCAATGTTCCTTCACAGTACTAATAAACTATTACTACTATATAAATTTCCATAAAAGTACTAAATAAAAAGATATTTCCTTTAAAAAATTAAAAAAGAGAGAGTAAATAAATTTTTTCAAACTAAACTGGATTGCACAGTCTCTTTCTCAGTGTAAATGAAATGTTCTCTAACAGAACTTTAGTTTGTTTTCGCTTACTAGATACATCTTCCGATAAATCTACTATGTTACGACTTATCTCACTTTATTATGAGAGCGACGGGCGATGTGTGCATATTTTAGAGCTAAAATCAAGAAAATTAATTAATTAACTTTACTTACAAATCCACCTTTAATTTTAATTTAAATTAAAAAATCCGTATAAATAAATTTATTGTAACCCATTAATACTTATATATAAGCTTCACCTTGACCTGACATATGTGTATTTAACAATTAAGAAAATTAATTCTAAAAAAATATTCTTATGACGGAGGTATAAAAACTGAATACAAATATAAGTAAATAAAAACGTGGATTATCGATTACACAACAGGTTCCTCTGAAAAGACTAAAATACCGCCAAATTCTTTGGGTTTCAAGCACTTAACGATTACTACCCAGGTAACACATTAACGTCTAGTATAAAAGGGTATCTAATCCTTGTTTATCATCTAAATTTCGTAGAATCATGAATATATATTATTTATAAAACAATATAAATTTAACCTAAAATTATAAAGAATAATAAAAATTTAAAGAAATACTACTAACCAATAATAATCTTTTGACTCAATCGTATAACCGCGGATGCTGGCACGAATTTAACCGAATCTATATAATTTACTGTATCTAAGTTAACTTAATAAACAATATTTTATACTACAAAATTTTTCTTCTAGAAAGATCAAAAATAGTATATAAAATAAAAATAAAAAGATTATTCAGCAAGAATAAAACTCACAATAATTTGTGTTTTGAGAAAATATAATTAATTTTTTCATAGCTTGATGTATTTGCAAAGGTAAATAAAAACTAGTATTTTCGAAATCTCCCTCCCTATCACAAAATACATAAAACCTCAAAAAATAGGGGTCATTCAATTTTTTGAAGTTATTATGCATACAAATAATTTTTCTCAGGAAAATAAGCTTTAATAAAAAAGGGAGAAATTAAATATAAATTTTCATAGCTTGATGTATTTGCAAAGGTAAATAAAAACTAGTATTTTCGAAATCTCCCTCCCTATCACAAAATACATAAAACCTCAAAAAATAGGGGTCATTCAATTTTTTGAAGTTATTATGCATACAAATAATTTTTCTCAGGAAAATAAGCTTTAATAAAAAAGGGAGAAATTAAATATAAATTTTCATAGCTTGATGTATTTGCAAAGGTAAATAAAAACTAGTATTTTCGAAATCTCCCTCCCTATCACAAAATACATAAAACCTCAAAAAATAGGGGTCATTCAATTTTTTGAAGTTATTATGCATACAAATAATTTTTCTCAGGAAAATAAGCTTTAATAAAAAAGGGAGAAATTAAATATAAATTTTCATAGCTTGATGTAATATATAAATATTTAATATATTAATATATATTTATTAATTCTTTCTTTAAATTTTATTTCATTTCTATATTTAATTATATATTAATAATCTATTATTATTTATATATATATTACATCTATTAATATATATATAATTATAACAACATTAAATTCTTATTATATAATCTTTAATTGTATATATAAATATTTAATATATTAATATATATTTATTAATTCTTTCTTTAAATTTTATTTCATTTCTATATTTAATTATATATTAATAATCTATTATTATTTATATATATATTACATCTATTAATATATATATAATTATAACAACATTAAATTCTTATTATAATAATCAATGTACTAATTTCAATTACCCTTTCCCTAAATAATAGTTAAAATTTATATAATGGAATTATGTAAGTTATTTTATATTTCA